AGCTGGGGGGGAACAACACCCAATTTAAAGATGCAAGCTTTACTTTTTTATTAAAATACCCCAACAGGCCTGTAATACTTCATACATCAAATGGTTAACAGCCAAACGCTTTCCATTAAGCTAAGGCCCAGCCTCTAAGCTCAAGGGACATTACATCCTATAATTAACTTTGCAGGCTAACCGCTTAATCAGCTTCTTGAGCATCTTTTCTTTTATTAAAAGACCTCTTGCTTGGAAGGCAAGAATGCTACTTACACCAAAAAGACAAAACGAACAGAATCGAACTGCTCAAAAAACGGTTAGAAGCCGCTCTTTCGCACCAGCAATTTTACTTTTACCACACCATAATAAACAAAAAATTGGTTATTGATAACGGCAAAAGCTTGGTCCAACAAAAATCCATCAACATATCATACCGATACCGCGGTATAGCTCCTCGCACTAAAATAAACAAATAACAAAGCCTCAGCACAATTCCAACAAATAGTACGAAGTTCGCCCCCCTAAAAAACAAAACTGCTGTAAAAACGCTTATCCCAATAATAGCCCCGTATTCGGCCAAAGCGATTAAAGCAAACAGCCCTCCTCCAACCTCTACATGGAAGCCTGCTACCAGCTCAGACTCTCCCTCTACGAAATCAAATGGAGCTCGGTTTGTCTCTGCTAAGATCCTAATAAATCATAACATCAGCCTACTCGAACAGTATATCCACACGGTAATAGGATCATCCATTATCCGTTGAAACTCAAACCCGAAGATCACTAACAAAGGGCATATGAAAACAGTAAATATCCCCACTTCATACGAAATCCTTTGGGCAATAGCTCGTATAGCCCCTAGTATCGCATATGAAGAGTTAGAGCTCCACCCTACCAAAATAACACCAAAAACATTTGTCGCTGATAACGCTAAAAAAAAGAGCACTCTATACTTAAAATACTCCGAAGGAAAGTAAGAAGGGAAAATAATCCAAACGCCAAAAGAAAGAACAAATATAAACGCTGGGGCTACTACAAATAAGCCTTTGTTTGCAGTTCTGGGAATTAGCAGCCCCTTCGTAAATATTTTTACCCCGTCCGCTAAAAATACAAGTAGCCCTTTTATAGAGGGCTTATTAGGCCCTTGGCGTAGTTGAACCATCCCCAGAAGCTTGCGTTCAATCACAATAAAAAAAGCAGTTCTCACTAATAAACAAAAAAATGTGACTCATGCAACTACTGATACCACCACAAATCCTTGCTTAATACCTTGGCAGCTAACTAGCTTATAAGGATTTAAACCTAAAAACAACATTTCAGCCACCTCGATCCTTTCGTACGAGAGCCAGCTTTTTTTAAAGATAGAAACCGACCTAGCTCACGCCGGTCTTAACTCAGATCATGTAGGGTATTAAAGGAAGAACAGTCCCACCAACTTTCGCTCCTGCACGAAAGGGTTCACCCTAATCCAACATCGAGGTCACACTCACCGCCTTCGATACGACCTCTGAGGCGGTCTTGTGCTGTTATCCCTGCGGTAACTTTTTCCTTTTATCATTATCTCTTTCTAATGGATCTTTGCTTTAAAAATGGAGGCTACCTCCATTGCTGCCCCAGCCAAACTCCTAATCATGTTGTTAAAACATTCATATCCCTCAAGCTCGACAGGGTCTTCTCGTCTTTTACAGCCATCCCAGCCTTTTCACTAGGACGTAAATTTCATTTTATCTTTCCGAGACAGTTTCTCCGACGTCAACCCCTTCATACCAGACCCCAATTAAAGGCCAACTTATCACGCTACTTTAAGGCTTAACACCGCCGTTAACCCCGCAGGGCACCGGGCAGGGCCTACTTCTAATATAGTTCTAGAAGAGATGTTTTTGTTAAACAGGCGCAGAGAGCATTTGCCGAGTTCCTTAAAAAAACCTTTTTTCATACCTACTCTCACACAATAAGGCAAATATTTTATAATAGCCCATGCTTTATAGTTAAACTACTCATTCTATACTAATCCACACATAAAAGTTACTTGCGTGGGTTACATATGACATCATTAATCTTATCAAATAATTATTTTGGACAAAACTTAAAAGGATGGGCACTACTAACCCTACCTTCTTGATTTGTTTATGATTTTCCCGCTGCCCAGCTTATCCCCGACAGCCCGAATAAAATTGCTTTGCTCTTTACCACCTTGATTTATCGGAAAAGCTTAATTCAATCCCCCCATACTAAAGTATGTTTTTGTAACAACCAGCTATCAGCTCATGCGCTTGGTATGTCGCCGCTACTTTAACGCTTAGCAGGTATTATGAAACAGACCACATTACATCTTAAGTAGCTCCTGAACTTTCGGGATAAACCACTTTGGTATGACTCTCTATAGACCACGATACAAAAAGTACAGGCAAATACCTTCTACTCCTAGGCTTTAAACTCCCCTTACGGCTTTATTTCGTACTCTCATCTTTCACAATACATAACTTTACCTCGATCGGGCTAAGACACTCGAAAAAACTTAATTTTACCCTCATATTAGAGTACTTAATACTCGTAGCCGCCACATCAAAACGGCCCATGAAACTCTGGCATAATATGATTCTTAACTGAGACATCGGCCCTAGCCACTGCTGTCGCCACAAGACAACGTTCTATATAAACTAGATGTCTAGCATGCAAAACTCTTAAGGAGCCCGAGGGCTTGGTGCCGATCGCGCGATAGGCGCTGACCCATCTCAGTTCAATGCCCCCATCTTACCACATCGTAGTACCACTACCTCCCAAAACCGACAAACAGGGTATCAAGAAACAAAATAAAAAAAATAGAATCCTGTAAAAATTTGCCCTATCACAATGAACGGCTCTTCAACCGGGCATATTCCAACCCAACTTAGCAAGATAAAATTAACTACAAAATACCAATAGTACATCTGCCCCGCTGGATTAAACGCAAGCCCCCGAAAAAAGCAACGTGGTCTTAGCGGTAAAAAATATAATACCACTACTGAACACACCAACGCAAAGGCCCCACCCGCTTTATGTGGGATCCTTCGTAGAATTGTGTACGCGAATAAAAAATATCACTCCGGCTGAATATGAATTGGCGTCTTCATTGGATCCGCTTTAATAAAGTTCTGACAATTCCCAAACGCATCTGGGGCAATCAAGCAAATCCTTATCGTCACTCAAATTATTACCAAAATTCCAAACAAATCTTTAGATCTGTAATAAGGGTGAAAGGGAATACAATCTAAATCCCTTCTCACACCAAGGGGGTTTCCTGACCCATGTTCATGCAGACATATTAAATGAATGGCCACTATAAATACCATAACGAATGGCAGTAAAAAATGCAATACAAAAAACCGTTTTAAAGTCGGGTCACCAATCGTATAACCGCCTCAAACCCATTCTGCTAGCCTCTGCCCAATGTATGGGATTGCAGTTAGCAAGTTTCTAATCACAGTGGCACCTCAGTAGGATATCTGACCCCATGGCAACACATACCCGAAAAATGCTTCAGCTATCCTCATAATATATAGTGAAACCCCAACGCACCAAGTTTTTGTAAAATAAAAAGAATGATAATACAACCCACGTCCAATATGGATGTACATGCAAATGAAAAATATGGACGCTTCGTTTGCATGGTACCTTCGTAGTAACCACCCCCCAGGCACATCACGTGTGATATGACAAACAGAGTTAAATGCATGATCTACATGCGGCGTATAGTGCACCACTAACAACAGACCTGTTAGAATCTGCCCTACTAAGCACACCCCCAATATTGACCCGTAATTCCATCAGTAATTTAAATTTTTGGGGCAAGGTAAATCATAAACCATTCCAGAGATAAAGCCTATCACCCCGTTCTTTCGTTTAATTAACGATTTCAAATTAAACGACGGATGGATTGCACACCCTTCAAAGACTTTCAAGGCCCTTGCAACACCTATGTTTATCGTTTACCGTACTTCTAGAACTAAATTGTTCATTGCTGGTACGAAAAACCAAAGTGTTATGTTACACTATAGAAGCAACAATCTAGGGGAGCCTGTTTCTCATGGTCAGGTTATGAGCCCGACAACTTTCTTAGTTTACCCTAGACATTTAATACCATACTGAACCATTAACATAAACCACACCCCATACTATCAACCATACAACATCAACAAAATGCCAATACCACACTCCTAACTGCACACCTAAATGGGGGCGCCGTATTATATATGCCTTGTTTCTCGCCGCTTGACTGCAACAACATAGCCATACTGAACCCGCAATTACATGAAGCCCATGAAACCCAGTCATCATGAAAAAACAAGACCCATAAACCCTATCATTCATTCTAAAAGGCATTCTCCAATATTCATACCCTTGGATTAACATGAAAAACCCTCCTAAAAGGCAAGTGATATTCAGCGCCTTATGAACTCGCTCCTCATGAACATAAGGACTCCGCTCCTGCCACTTAGCAGCCTTATGTGCATAAGTCACAGTCAACCCGGACCCGATTAATAAAGCACAATTATACATAGGCCATTTTCAAGGTGAGATACAACGAAATCCCATGGGAGGCCACACTATATTTATCCTGCACCTTCCTCAACAAGCGTGAGAAAACGCTCAAAAGAAAGAGGCGAAAAAAGCCGCTTCAGATATGATAAACAATGCCATACCAACCTTAACTCCACGAACCGTTATTCTTCTATGCTGTCGCTTCCACTTTTCCATGTTAAACTCTTCAAACCAGCTCTGGACCCTCTTTGCTAATGCTCCTAGTCCTAAGCCTACTAATATAAACCCAACCACTACCAGCTTTTGATGTATTACCATTACGAGCCCCATAGCAATCGAGCACGCAGCTAATCTTACGTAAACAGGCCACTTCCTCTGCTCAAGTAAATGATATCCAGTTAAAAATTTTTGTCCGCTCCTAATGGTATGCCGGTGCTTTAATCATTTTATCTTTAAAAATGCATTGGCGGGGTTAGCTCGCTTCTTATGAGTAAAAGTTTTATTCAACAGGATGCGGAAGGCCCTTACTCACTTCCGGGTTACAAAGCCGGCGTTCTTATTTAAACTACACACCCCTATCAAAAAGATGCGGAGACATTCTAATAGCCGTAGCCAATCCTAAAGCCCCTTTCATCATCGCTGCACATACCTACTAAACTCCTGCCACTTAATACGAATATTTGAAGGCCTGTGATACAGGTCTACCATAAAATTCTTTAGTTCTACAAGCTGCTGCTTTCAAGCGACTAGTTTCTCTACCAAAAAGCGCCTTTGCGCCTTAATTCCCTCCATAAACTTTTTCAAACAACCAGGGTGGGTCTTTGCTTTCCCATACTCTACGCTAAACGTAGTAAACATCATGTCTTAACCTGGTGTAAGGCTCTAACCCTTCTCAATGCTACCGTAGCCCATAGCCTTGATAAATAGGGGGTTTGATTCAAGAGCTGTGTGACACAAGGGCCCCGTCGCCAGTTGTAATACAAATATTTACTACAGAAACCATGATCACAAATAAAACTACAGCTAAAAAAATGATTAACACCCCCCAACTCCAATCAAACCCCACCCCCAACCTGTATTGAAATTCACTAATATTGGAAGGGGCATCGGGGACCTCTCTCTGAGCCAATTGTATCCCTGACCCTAGAAAAAAAAGGATTAATGCCCCGGGACACACCTTTCCAAAGTTTAGCTTAAAGTTAGCTGCCGGTCTTAAAGCAGCTGCATACGCAAAAACTACCAGTAAACCCCCAACAATCACTATGTACAAACAGAACCCCAAAAAAACTCTATACCTAACTCTTAATGCCCCAGCAGAAAATCTAACTAGCAAAAATATATAGCACCCCAAAGAGATCGGATGTACAGCAGCTACCCTTGCAACACACCTAATAAATACCATTAACCTAATAATAAATCTCATCTAACTAAAAACAGCTTCGGCTAATTTTTCCTTGTTACAACTTATCTAGACTTTTTAATACAAGAGCGCTGGGCGGTTTGTACGCGTTATGACTAACCATTCAGAAGGGCATTCTTCTCTCCTTCTTACTTTCAAGTCCACCTTCTGCGCAGTCGTTAACCTTGATAGCCTTGTTAAGAGTCAACCAAGTTAACCTGACCACTTTCGGTTATTTCAGCCGAAGTCCGTATATAATAAAAATTGTAGCTCAGCTAAGGCCTCATCACCCCCTCCACATTTACCTGAATTCTGCCTTGCTGCCTCAACATTTAAACAGCAAGAAATTTCGCACATCCCTTTAAGACACACTAACAACGGCCGTACAGATAGAAAAATATGAGGTAAGGTTCTCGCGGTACATCGAATTAACCGCCAAGCTCCCCTGACCGAATACATAACACCGCCAAGTATATTGACTTCCCATGGTATTTAACCACTCTTCGCCCGAACACGAACATTGTTAAGGGGATTTACCCCGTCACTAGCCACAGCCCTACGGAAAAGAAGTTTGACTGTAAGTTTTACCATACCTTACTTAAATTTCTACGTTTTATTAAGGTAGAAAGCTAACCTCTAGCATGACTTTTACCTCTTTCCCCCTACTACTCGAAACTTTTTCTTTGAGGATGATGGGTTTAACCGCTGGTGCTGGCACCCGCTTTACCTCCCTCTTCTCGCCTTTTACTGGTATAATGATTACATTTAGTACCAAAGCTACGGACTACAGCTGACGCATGACCCGCTATAAGCTTATTGCCTGAAATTAATTCAAACTCTGGTCCCCTTGAGATTCGTCTATCTTTTAGACTAAATCCAGCTAGGTAGTATTTCTGGCCCCCTTCTATACAAATCAGCCATTTTCAAAGCTAATCTTTTTACCCGGTGGCCCCATTCACTAGCCCATATTGAATAGACCGTCTGCCCCTAGCCCTCCTGCCGCGTCAATCTCCCTAAAGTCGTACTGTCCGTTATATTGGAATAAAAAAAAAGGAACCTTAACCAAACTCTCTCTTTAAGTTGTCCCTGCATACCGTCACCTTACGGGAGTTCTTCCCCATCTCTGAGTTTTAAGCCCAGCGTATTACAGTTTTACTACATAAGGTCAATTGCACGAGACAAATGCCTTCCTTCGGAACCTAAAACCAACGTATTATCCTTCTACTACGTGCAACCTTAACTTTTTAGCTCTTCAAAAGTTTTATTCAGGACCTACATCTTACACACTAGAACTATATATTTGCTCTGGCCGATTAGCTATATTAAGAAGTCTCCCCCTAGCCGACGCTTTCTAAAGGTTCGGAGGGGGTCTCACCTTCTTCGTAGTCCTCTAATATACCCTTTTCAAACTCTACCTCTTTAAGCCCTGCATCTTCAACCTCAGAGGCCTCAGCCTCAGCCGAGCCTGTCACTGAAAAAAGCCAACTTTCAAATTCCTGAGGCGGGACTGCTTCAACGACAATAGGCATTTCCCTATGATAGGCACCGCATAGCTCAGTACAAAACCCATAAAAAATGCCTGGGGCCTTAATCACCAACCTTGACCTGCCAATCCGGCCGGGGATACAATCATTTTTAAATCCAAAGCTAGGGATAAACCAAGAATGAACAACATCCACACTCGTGTATAGCACACGAATGAGACGATTAACCGGTAGTACACATCGTTTGTCAACATCTATATACATATAACCGTCTTTAGTTAACTCCAAAGTGGGGGTTATATATGAGTCAAAAGAAAGCTCTTTTGGCCCCCCAAGGTACTCATAATTCCAATATCACTGATGGCCCACTACTTTTAAATTTATAATATACTCGCACCCTTTACGAGAGCCCGAATAATACAAAAGTACATGGGAAGGGATTGAAAGCAAAAACAAAAAAATCATTGGGATTCCAGTTCAAGCAGTTTCTGCCTTCTCTCCCTCAGTGTAGCATTTAGTAAAAGGCTCTTCTTCGTACCAAGGCATAATAACATAAAGAAACCCTCCTCCAACAAAAGATATTACTACCACGCATACGGCTATTACGCAACCATGATACAAAATTATATACTTTATGTTTGTAGTAAACGGATCTGGGAATGAAATCTGACTATCTCGAATCAACCGTTAATACACACGCTTTCAAAGCACTTAAGCTTACTCATTGATCATAGCATTTCTTTTAAACTTTGAATAACCCCGCCTTTAAACCTCCTCAGAGCAAGGCTTATTACCTTCACACTTAGCTTTTATTGCTGATAGCTCCACGCTGAACTCTCTTTATACTACAGGATTTTCCGGTGGCCGTAAGAACACTGAGGGAAAAGCCCTTATCTGGGCGGAGGGGGGTTGGTGCCTTATTCCACATAATCCCGTTTCTATACTACAGGATTTTCCGGTGGCCGTAAGAACACTGAGGAAAAAGCCCTTATCTGGGCGGAGGGGGGTTGGTGCCTTATTCCACATAATCCCGTTTCTATACTACAGGATTTTCCGGTGGCCGTAAGAACACTGAGGGAAAAGCCCTTATCTGGGCGGAGGGGGGTTGGTGCCTTATTCCACATAATCCCGTTTCTATACTACAGGATTTTCCGGTGGCCGTAAGAACACTGAGGGAAAGCCCTTATCTGGGCGGAGGGGGTGTTGGTGCCTTATTCCACATAGTCCCGTTTCTATACTACAGGATTTTCCGGTGGCCGTAAGAACACTGAGGGAAAAGCCCTTATCTGGGCGGAGGGGGTGTTGGTGCCTTATTCCACATAGTCCCGTTTCTATACTACAGGATTTTCCGGTGGCCGTAAGAACACTGAGGGAAAAGCCCTTATCTGGGCGGAGGGGGTGTTGGTGCCTTATTCCACATAATCCCGTTTCTATACTACAGGATTTTCCGGTGGCCGTAAGAACACTGAGGAAAAAGCCCTTATCTGGGCGGAGGGGGTGTTGGTGCCTTATTCCACATAATCCCGTTTCTATACTACAGGATTTTCCGGTGGCCGTAAGAACACTGAGGGAAAAGCCCTTATCTGGGCGGAGGGGGTGTTGGTGCCTTATTCCACATAATCCCGTTTCTATACTACAGGATTTTCCGGTGGCCGTAAGAACACTGAGGGAAAGCCCTTATCTGGGCGGAGGGGGTGTTGGTGCCTTATTCCACATAATCCCGTTTCTATACTACAGGATTTTCCGGCATATTCCCCCTTCGGGGGGAGTGATTTCATACTACAGGATTTTCCGGTGGCCGTAAGAACACTGAGGGAAAAGCCCTTATCTGGGGATTGGGAGGCGGGGCCGAGGGAGGCCGCTGTTTACTCCACTATTATTCCCTAATGGATGCTATGGGGAGGGGAGGGACCCTATCCTAGGGGTCCCTCCCCTCCCCATGCATCCTTAGTTAAGGATATATAACATATTCCCCCTTCGGGGGGAGTGATTTCATACTACAGGATTTTCCGGTGGCCGTAAGAACACTGAGGGAAAAGCCCTTATCTGGGGATTGGGAGGCGGGGCCGAGGGAGGCCGCTGTTTACTCCACTATTATTCCCTAATGGATGCTATGGGGAGGGGAGGGACCCTATCCTAGGGGTCCCTCCCCTCCCCATGCATCCTTAGTTAAGGATATATAACATATTCCCCCTTCGGGGGGAGTGATTTCATACTACAGGATTTTCCGGTGGCCGTAAGAACACTGAGGGAAAAGCCCTTATCTGGGGATTGGGAGGCGGGGCCGAGGGAGGCCGCTGTTTACTCCACTATTATTCCCTAATGGATGCTATGGGGAGGGGAGGGACCCTATCCTAGGGGTCCCTCCCCTCCCCATGCATCCTTAGTTAAGGATATATAACATATTCCCCCTTCGGGGGGAGTGATTTCATACTACAGGATTTTCCGGTGGCCGTAAGAACACTGAGGGAAAAGCCCTTATCTGGGGATTGGGAGGCGGGGCCGAGGGAGGCCGCTGTTTACTCCACTATTATTCCCTAATGGATGCTATGGGGAGGGGAGGGACCCTATCCTAGGGGTCCCTCCCCTCCCCATGCATCCTTAGTTAAGGATATATAACATATTCCCCCTTCGGGGGGAGTGATTTCATACTACAGGATTTTCCGGTGGCCGTAAGAACACTGAGGGAAAAGCCCTTATCTGGGGATTGGGAGGCGGGGCCGAGGGAGGCCGCTGTTTACTCCACTATTATTCCCTAATGGATGCTATGGGGAGGGGAGGGACCCTATCCTAGGGGTCCCTCCCCTCCCCATGCATCCTTAGTTAAGGATATATAACATATTCCCCCTTCGGGGGGAGTGATTTCATACTACAGGATTTTCCGGTGGCCGTAAGAACACTGAGGGAAAAGCCCCCATAGCAAGCCCTAGTGTTAGCCTAGGCGAGCCAAGACAAAGCCCATGATATAAATACACGATAGATAATCCGAAATAAAAAGTCGAGATAAAAAATCAGCCCAAAAGACCGAGATAGAAAACCACACCAGAAAGCCGAGATAGAAAACCGAGATAGAAAACTGAGATAGAAAACTGAGATAGAAAACTGAGATAGAAAACCGAGATAGAAAACTGAGATAGAAAACTGAGATAGAAAACTGAGATAGAAAACTGAGATAGAAAGCTGAGATAAGAAAATTAAGGTGCACTATTGCCCGCTATAAGACCGCCTATAATCACTCCTTGCGGCTTCGCCCTTGCCCTATTAAACCTATGGGGCCTTATTCAATCAGCCCGAACTCCCAAACCTACTTTCAAGGTATGCCAAAAAGCCTGTATATATACATACGTATGTATAATATACAACTCTATACTATATGTACGTCGTGTGTGTGTGTGTGTGTGTGTGTGTGTGTGTGTGTGTGTGTATGCCTAAACTATCTAATCCGTACAACATACTTAACTATTCCAGTCTATATGCTTTATAGGTTGTTAATTCGGGGATAGGGTCCCCTATCAGCCCATGGAGATAACCCCCTCAATCCACCAATACTCCTGTACCTAGCGCTCATACCTTCTGTAAAGAAAGAAAGATTTAAACAGTAAAACCCTTCCTTGCCCATACACTGGCCCTAGCCCTGCAGTATCGCACTTACTTATTATAAAGCATTAGTTCAGCCTCCTTATTATTTTCTAAGTAAAAAGGAGGATCTTCCTATCCTTCGTGCCGAAAACGAATGCATTAATCTTTATGCTACCTTTTTACCTGAGAAAGAATAGGTCAATACACATCGCTATGATGATAATTAACGCTATTGCCTCAATTAATACCAAATGTCCAAACCTTTTTTCTTCTCCTCTCCTCTTTATTAATCTGCTAGTGCCTCCGTGGACGACCGATATATACAGAAAAAACGAATAAGCGAATGATATAAAACAAACTAAACCCATCACAACTCCAACTCCTACCCTCTGTATAAAACCCCTAGAGATCAGCCCGATCTCAGCAAAAAACCCACAGCTAGGCGGAAACGCTACAGCCACCACTGACCCTCCGAATCAAATAACCGCCAGCATAGGCTGTAACTTCAAAAGTCCCTTACATAACACTATTCTACGTGACTGATACAGGTTATACCTATAGTTTGCGATCCTGAAAAGAATGGGCCTGCTCAATCCATGCCTGATTATTAAAATTAAAGCCGCCCTCCATCCTACTGTAGTGCAAGATAAAATCCCTGCCATCACGAATCTTATATGCCTAATAGACGAATATGCGATCAACCTTTTTATATCCGCCTGAATCACACATAGCCAAGTCCTAACAAAGCCACCTCAAACAGCGACCACCAGCAGCAAATCTCTTAAAGGTCTACAACTATCCCACTCAAAAATTCATATAAAACGTATTAAACCATAGCCGCCAAACTTCAATATAATCCCTGCCAAAATAACAGAGCCCGAAACTGGCGCCTCTACATGCGCCTTGGGCAATCAACCGTGGAGGCCGAAAAGAGGCATCTTAATCAAAAATCCCAGAACAGCCGCAAACCATAAAAATCAGCTTAGCCCTCCCCTTGTCCCTATTAATTTCAGTAAGATAATACTGTCGCTTCCGGTAGATTTAGCCACCCACCCAATAAAAAGAAATAGGGGCAACGAGCCAGTCGATGTGTAAAGCATTATTCTAATAGCTGCCTGTGAGCGCTCAGGCTGATACCCCCACCCTACGATTATTGCAAACATAGGCACCAACCTAGCCTCAAACATAAAAAAAAAGGGGAAAAGGCGAGCACAAATAAAGATCAACACTGCAATGACCCTCCCAAATACAATTATCATGCTCATTTCACCCGCTTCTTCTTCTCTAGCAGAAAAATAAGCAACTCCTGTAACAATGGCAACTAAAAACACTAAAGACCTCGATAGCTGGTCAAATCCAGCTCAATATCTTAGCATATTATACCTGCGACCACCTCAACTTCACATCGTAGACGCTCTTATTACCACAGCCATAGACAGCGCCAAACAAAGCGAATAGTAGTCGCATATCATTACCAAGAATCCTGTTAATACTGCTAAAACTTATAGCACCGCTTGCCCCTCCACCAAATAACGACTATAACCAAAAACATAGTTAATACCACTGAAAAATAAGTCAACAATCATAACGAAGTACTTAATTGTGCCAACTGCCTAAGGGAACAATACGCCCACCTTTGCTGCTTCAAAGCAATGCTATCAAAATTTAGCTACTTAGGCTTCTCATAGAGAGGGCAAGCTTTCTTGCCTCTTCGGCCACCAAAAAGCCAAGTGCACCCGATTACACTTCTCCCTAACATTAAAGGTATCAAGCCTATTACTATTACAGGCCCCATCACTCTGTTAACCAAAATAAAACCCCAATGCTTATTAACCGCATTTGGTTTTAGGTAAAATATCTCTACTAATGCATTAAAGTAATAAAAAAACCCGAACAAAGACCACACTACCAAAAATACACACAAGGCAACTGAGGTTCCCCTTAAGCAATATAAACCGCCAAACTTTATGTATATACCCATTAAGGGGGGCACCCCGCTAAGGGATGCTAACGATACTATAACTAAAAAAGAAGAGTCTTTACGCCAACATCTAACCAGCAGTATGCTTATAACCGCTCTGTAAACTCTAAAGTACCACAAATAATAGTAAACATTAACAAGCCTAAGCCTTATTATAAACCCTCTTTGTGACAAAGAGGAATACCCCAACACGCCCCGTAACGTCGCTTGGTTACAGGCACCGATCGACCCTAATATGGTCGTAACACAGCTCAATAAAATAAACAGCCTTGCTACAGCCGTCGGCAACCCAATGCCCCTTAATATCCAATAAGGTGCAAGCTTTATCATAACTAATACAAATAAAACTCCCAACCATCTTGATATCCCAGTGACCGTCACCACCCAAGTATGAAAAGGAAAAAGCCCTAATTTTATTGTCATCCCCAAAACAAATATAAGCCAAATTAACAGCCTTTGAAAGCTATGAAATATTAATAACACTAGCCTTAAAAATAAAAATATCCTTCCTATTGACTGAAAAACGAAATACACTAATGCTGCTTCAGCCTCGTTTAAATTAGTATCTTTTTTAATACCAGTCAATAATATTAAAGGCATGACCCCAAAGAAAATAATCTCTATGCCTACCAAAGCCCCTATTACGCCTTTAGAGGTGACAGCTATTAACAAACCAAACCCTCTAAATGTAAGAAACAAATAAAATGATCTTACAAACTTAATCCATGCCACAGGAGAAAAGCTTTTTGCTGTCTCTTCCGTGTAAAGGAAGCGCATTAAATCTATGCTATTTCTCCTACAACAGGTAAGCACCTTGCTTATATTCGAGTTTGAAGCTCGACATCTTAAATTTAGATTAACCCGCTGGCTCCGCCATCAAAGCGCGAGTTTTTTAAACTTCGTGGGGTTAAAAGCCCCACGCTTTTTATAAGCTACCGCACCAGCCAATAATACTGAAAGCGATCAAAAATAGAACTCCAATCACTATAAAATAATAGACGAAAAACCCTCATGCGCCTCAATGCAGAGGAACTCCTCCCCTTTTAATTGCCTTTTTAGTCGCAGTACGAACTGCTCATTCCCCAAAATAGTACTCTAACCCAGCCTCTACAAGCGGCCCATTGCCCATACAAAACTTCAGCCCTAACTTCGAGATTGGGGACCCCCTAACAACCCTAAAAAATACCATTGTCCTTAACCCCTCTAACAAGGATGTCTTAGAAATTCAGTGGGAAGGCGTAGTAAACCTAAAAACCAAAACCCTCGTCAACACAACCAGCCTCAAAAAAATTTTGTCCCATTCATCAACTAATGCTAAGTAATTCAACTCTAACATTCTCGATTGCAGAGCCTTAGCGCCTACCACTCTTCCTGTTCCTAGGACCGAAGAACAAAGAAAAAACGCTCAAGGCTCTCCACTGATAGAAACGGGAGTTCTAGCCTTCTCACAAAAAAGTCTAACGATTAATCGTCACGAATAACACACAGTCAAAACAGAAAGGACAAAAAGCAGCATCAAACAAGGGAGCCTCATTCCTCCACTAATCACCGCCTCTAAAAGCAAATCCTTAGAAAAAAACCCCGCTATCATAGGAAACCCTCTTAATGACATCCTGGCTACTAATAACCATATACTTACAGTAGGTATTTTTTGGGGTAAACCAGAAATCAGCCGAATCTCCTGAGCGCCGAACCCCCCCATAATTACACACCCCACACATATAAATATTAAAGCTTTAAACAACGCATGTACGATCAAATGGAAAAAAGCTAAGTCACCCATGCCGATGGACAACCTCACATTAATTACCCCTAATTGCCTTAGGGTGGATAAAGCTACAATTTTTTTGACGTCAGCCTCTAAAGTGGCACACGTCCTAGCTATCAGTGCAGTGAAAAGTCCCATTATAAATATCACTCTCCTCAAACCCCCATTAAAAGCTCTTCTAAACCGAAACATAACATATAAACCTGCAGTCACCAATGTAGAAGAGTGTACTAACGTTGACACGGGTGTGGGAGCTGCCATAGCAGCCGGCAGTCAAGCAGAAAAGGGCACTTGAGCCCTCTTAGTCGCACTACCAACTAAAATTATAAGTAATGCTACTGTGGTAGCTCTAGTCTCCTCAACGATATCAAAAGACAACTCGCTAACCCCAATTAATAGGCTAATTACTATTAAAAACAAGACATCCCCGACTCGGTTGGTCATTAAAGTTAACATTCTAGCTCTTAATCTTCTTTTTCTATCGTAGTAGCCTACCAAGCAAAATGATACCAGACCTAACCCATCTCAGCCAATCATTAATGAGGGCATGTTATCAGCAATCAGCAAAATAAACATTGACCCTACAAACATTAAAATTAAACCACAGAACCGCCTTTTAAAGGTTTCATCCTCTATATAAAACTCGGAAAAGATCAAAACTGATCCTCTAATAATTCCCACAACTCCCCCGAATATTACCCTATACTTATCTACAGAAAATGCTAAATCAAATATTATGCCATGACCTAAGTTCACGGCTAAAACAACGCTCTCTACTTTTTCTAAGAAGAAACAAAAACTCGATATAACAACTATGCCCAGCCCGAGTATAGTAAACACTCAAAGCTTCCGTTTTAGAACCTTCAGCTCCCAAAGCTGATGTACTTAATTTATACTAAGCCCTGCCTGCTTTACTGCCATTCTATTGCCCCTTCGTTACACTCATGGATAAGCCCTAAGAATAAGACCATTATAAATCAAAACACGCACAACATAGACCATGGTGTAGCCATTACACCGCAAAAGTAGGGGAGAATTAAAATTAGCTCTACATCAAACACTAAAAACACTAAAGCTACAATATAAAACTTCAGAGAAAAAGGCATCCGTGCATTAGACATTGCCTGAAACCCACATTCGAAAGCTCTTGCTGCATACATATTAGCGCGCCTCTTTTTCCCCAGCATTTTGGCCGCTAAAAGGAGAAGCGCTCTGAAACCCCCAACCCCAACAAAGTAAACTATCCCTCATTCAAGCCTCCTCATTATTATCGCATTAAAACTTCAACAAGAAAAAAGACGGACTCTTTTCTTTCCCATAGCTCTTTGCAATCCTCACTAAAATTCTTAATCCCAAAACAGCTTCACATACGGACAAAGTTAAAAATACTAAACAAAACATAACCCTTCCATTAAAAGCCAAGGCCCTGACCATCACCCTATAAACTCCGATCCTTAAAATCTCAACTCCTATTAATACTCTTATAACGTGCTCTGCTTCCGACATGATAACTCTACACGCACTAAAGATTATCAGCCAAAAAACAACTTTCATTATGAGCGGGGGGAATCTTTGTTCCCAATATTAGAGCTACAATCTAACGCAAAACTTTGTCTTCCCACTCAAAGCAGCCCCACTCCCTCCGTGGATCTTCTGCTTGACAAACAGATGTTTTATAAATTAAACCAGACCGCCCCTTAACACAACAAGGCTTTGCTTTTCCCATAAATTAGCCCTTCTTTTGAGAGCTGTAACCGGAGAATCGCCCCCACACCCCAGCAACAAACTTAACCTTGCTACTACGCTTCAACTCGATAATAGCCCTTTCTTTAACTGCCCCATTGCTATATCCTATTGGCTCCCTAACACAAAAACAAATCCCTAATAGCCCAATCAAATAACACTGAAACACTATCATTGCTAGCTCATAGAAATTCCATGCCACTATTAAAAATACTATAGTAATATCACCGTAATTAATGCTCCTAACTAAATAGTGCATGGCCTGTCTGACCCTTGTTACGATAGCCCTCATCATTTCAAGCAGAACTTCTCTCCCACTATAATTCAGTCACTCACTTTGCCACTTAAAAATTGGAAAATAATGGCTGGGGTCCCTGCTGGGCAATTCTTTTACCAAACTAGCCGCTTTACCCCTTCCTATGGCCCTTGCCAAACCTTCTATGTCCTGCCCTATCTCATAGGCCACCCTAGATAAAAGCCCAGTATCCCCATCAACTACTGTCTCAACACTAACGTTGACTGAAAAATACCTTGCGAGAGAATAGCTAACACCGGTTCCAAACATTCCCCTAACTACAAAACGAGCCCCAAAAGTCATTCCTCGAGAGATCCAACTAACAGTCTCTAAAATTAATAGGAAGATGAAAAAGGTTGCACTTTTTGACCTAAGGAAAAGCCTGTACCAAAAATGTCGAAATGACGACATCCCGTATGAAAGCAAAGCATATCACCACAGCACCATTGTCACCCTATAAATGAAAGCTGGCTCTCGCGCCATGTCGTCATAATATGGGCATAAGGATAAAAACCCTATAAAGCCTACTACTAGCCATGCCCTACATACTAAGAGCCTGTATCCCGGATCCCTAAAAGCCCGCCTGTCTCGCAGGTTTGCAGGGTCAAACGATAATAAGCCTAAAACAAATGCTTCTGTTCAATTCATTGCTATTCAATATCTCCTCCCGTTTAAAAAGATTACTAACACACCCAGAGATAAAAATCAATAGAGTAGTGGAACACCGAAGCCACTTCCTGAGAAGTGATCAAATTTAGACACTAAATCCAATATCATAAAAGAGAGCACATAACCAATGGCGCCGCTGAGATAATCCCGGTGAAATTCCTATTCCATCTCTTCCTTTTCTAAAGGGAACTGCTTATTAGACAGTATCGCTGGGGGATGAGCCCAGTAGATTACCTTATCCTATCCCTTCCTTGGCAACCTTCATTCCCTGCTTACTAGTTAGATTTGTCATTAACACCTCTGTTTGCTGCTCTTAGCTTTGCAATGAACCAAGGCGAACCTTTTACAACATGCTTTCCTGGTTTAGTCTCAACACAAATTATATTGGTTTTACACCCATGAGGTCCAAAAGGCATCAAATCTTGTGCCCACTCTGGCCTAACGACATCAGAAAAAATCAACGGCCGCTCTGCATAAAGCCCCTCTCACAAAATAAATAAAAAGAGATATGTAGCTACTAAAGAAAGCTCTGACCCGTAAGAAGATACAAAGTTCCATACAAAATATCTTACAGGATAATGTGGATAACGTCGGGGTATGCCTGATAGCCCTAAAAAATGCTGGGGAAAGAATGTAAGATTTACACCTAGCACTATCAAAATAAAATGTGCCTTCCTTCACACGGGGTGAAGCCCTAAGCCTGTGAACAGTGGGAATCAAAAATAAAACCCCCCGAAAATACCAAATACAGCCCCTATCCTTAGCACGTAATGAAAATGAGCTACTACATAATAAGTATCATGAAGCAACACATCAAACGAGGCTCTAGCTAGCACAATTCCAGTCAAACCGCCAACTGTAAAAAGCCCAACGAAGCCTATCGACCACAACGTTCTAGCCCGCCACTTAGGCCTAGAGCCGAGATACGTGGCCCCCCAACTAAACACTTTCACTCCAGTAGGAACTGCGATAATCAACGTTAATGTTCTGAAATACGCACGACTATCCACATCAAGCCCAACAGTAAATATATGGTGCCCCCAAACAATAAACCCTAGATAACCGATAGATAATATTGCATAAATTATCGCTAATTTTCCAAATAATCGTTTTTTACCTGAATTGTGCTCAACAATGTGCGATACCATCCCAAACGCAGGTAAAATTAAAATGTACACTTCAGGGTGCCCGAAAAACCAAAACAGATGTATAAATAAAACGGGATCGCCCCCACCAACAGGGTCAAAAAATGATGTAGCAAAATTCCGATCAAATAATAATATTGTTAGGCCCCCAGCTAAAACTGGCATAGCTACAATTAAAAGTAATGCCGTGATCCCTAAGGACACCGGGAATATGGGAATTTTATGAAAACCACGCTTTTGATGTCGTATATTTGCCACAGTCCTTGCAAAATTTAATCTCGCTGCAATCGAAGATGCGCCCCCAAGATGAAGGGAAAAGATGGCTAGGTCCATCGAGGGGTCCCTCAGAAAATCAATCGATGTTAACGGGGGGTAGATTGTTCACCCTGCTCCTATCCCTCCTTCTACAAACCCGGAAACTCCAAGCAAAAAAAATGCGTTTGGGACCAGCCAAAACCTTAAGTTATTCAGCCGGGGAAAGTGCATATCCGGCATGACCATCATCAGCGGTACTAGCCAGTTACCAAACCCTCCTATTATTACCGGTATTACCATAAAAAAAATTATGATTAAAGCATGTGTAGTGACAATAACATTGTATAGCCTATTATTCTGAAGTCAAGACGCTGGCCATGCCAACTCCGTCCGAATTATTACCCTAAACGAAGTTCCAGCCAGCCCAGCCCACATGGCTAACAAGAAATATAAAGTTCCAATGTCTTTATGGTTGACCCTTCAAAATCAACGCTCGACTTGCCTGTTCCCCTTATTTTTAAATGCTAACCTTGTTTGGGCCTCAACCTTTTGTTTATTCGTTGAATCGGAGTAATCCAAAACAACTTCCTTTACATTAAAAATGGCACCACGCTTACCAGCCGGATGTTCTAAAGCCCTTGTTTGGGCCCTGTTATGAATCTTTTTATTCTGGGTTACTTTAGCCTTATAGAAAAAAACTTTCTGCCATATAACTGCATTTACACCCAATGTAATCAACA